TCATGATCTGTCTCTGGATGCGTCGAATTACTTATCCCTCGGTCTATTAGTGAACCATCTCTCCAGGGATTGTGAAAGATCCTCCAATAGCAATATTCTTGTTATTGCGTCGACTCATATTCCCAAAAAAGTGGATCCCGGTCTAATAGCTGCGAATAAATTCAATACGTGCATTAAGATACGAAGGCTTCTTATTCCACAACAACGAAAGCACTTTTTCACTCTTTCATATACTCGGGGATTTCCTTTGGAAAAGAAAATCTTCCATACGAATGCTAGTGGATTCGGGTCCATAACCATGGGTTCCGATGTACGAGATCTTGTATCACTTACCAATGAGGCCCTATCAATTAGTATTACACAGAAGAAATCCATTATAGACACTAATACAATTCGATCCGCTCTTCATAGAAAAACTTGGGATTTGCGATCCCAGGTAAGCTCGGTTCAGGATCATGAGATCCTTTTCTATCAGATAGGAAGGGCTGTTGCACAAACAGTACTTCTAAGTAATTGCCCCATAGATCCTATATCTATCTATATGAAGAAATCATCTATGGAAGGGGATTCTTATGTGTACAAATTGTACTTCGAGCTTGGAACGAGCATGAAGAGATTAACGATACTTCTTTATCTTTTGAGTTGTTCTGCCGGATCGGTCGCTCAAGATCTTTGGTCTCCACCCGGACCCGATGAAAAAAATTGGGTCACTTCTTATGGATTCCTTGAGAATGATTCTGATCTAGTTCGTGGCCTATTAGAAGTAGAAGGCGCTCTCTTGGGATCCTCACGGACAGAAAAAGATTGCAGTCAGTTTGATAATGATCGAGTGGCATTGCTTCTTCGGCACGAACCAAGGAGTCCCTTAGATATGATGCAAAATGGATCTTGTTCTATCGTTGATCAGAGATTTCTATATGAAAAATACGAATCGGGGTTGGAAGAAGGAGACCTCGACCCACAAGAGATAGAGGAGGATTTATTCAATCACATAGTTTGGGCTCCGAGAATATGGCGCCCTTGGGTCAATCTATTTGATTGTATCGAAAGGCCCAATGAATTGGGATTTCCCTATTGGTCATTTCGGAGCAAGCGGATCATTGATCACGAAGGTGAAGAGGATGAGCTTCAAGAGAATGAAGAGAAGGATTCGGAGTTCGTGCAGAGTGGAACCATGCAGTACCAGACACGAGATAGATCTTCCACAGAACAAGGCTTTTTTCAAATAAGCCAATTCATTTGGGACCCTGCGGATCCATTCTCTTTCCTATTCAAAGATCAGCCCTCTGTCTCTCTGTTTTCACGCCGAGAATTCTTTGCAGATCAAGAGATGCCAAAAGTGCTTCTTACTTCCCAACCAGGTCCTTCTAGATCTGGATCTATGAGAGATCTCAGAGAAGACTGGTTCATCAATAATACGCAAGAAAAAGAAAAGCACTTCGAATTGTTGATTCATCGCCAGAGATGGCTTAGAACCAATCGTTCATTATCTAAATCTAAGGGATCTTTCCGTTCTAATACTCTATTCGAGAGTTATCAGTATTTATCAAATCTCTTCCTATCTAATGGAAGGCTATTGGATCAAATGACAAAGACATTGTTGAGAAAGAGATGGCTTTTCCCGGATGAAATGAAACATTTGATTCCTGTAATAGGAGAAAGCTTTCCCATTCCTTAGCCGGAAAGATATGTGGCCATGAAAGAGGGATTAAGCGGAACAGAATTGACCGAGTGGTAGAGTCGTGGAAAAAGTTGTTTCTTTCCTATTTTGGACCTTAGCTCCATGGAACAATATGCTACTGCTGAACGATGGAAGAATTGAAATCTTAGATCAAAACACTATGTATGGATGGTTATGGATGGTATGAACTGCCTAAATAAGAATTCTTGAGCGGCGAACAACTAGAGCCTATTACTCTACTCATTACATCAAAAAAGGGTCCATTAATGAAAGATATAAATCTATTGGAAAATAAAAAGTACGCATGTCTGATGAAAGGTCGATGGATCTTCTCAATTGGAAGATCTCCTATATTACTACTATATGGATAATACACATTCCGCGAGCCTAATTCGAATTGTTTTGTTCGGAAGCAAAGATATCCACGGGGCCGGTTCGTCCTATTCAGATATTCACGACCAAGAGGTACTGAATTCTCTTTCGGATAGGCCCCGGAAAGGAGAAGAAAGGTTGGAATGCCAACAAAGGTCTATTATCAAATTCACCCGACCCAATAGTACCCATTTTGGGAACGTCCAGTGCCAGAGTCACTGAATGGGTAAATCCCCAATCCCTAAAACGGACTATGTAAAGTACTTTATCTGCTGGGTTGGGCTACGGGCGGGCATTTTACCGGAGGTTTCTATTGTATCAATCTATCCCTGTGTGATTCCTGTTGAAGTATATACTCGGGGGTGGGTGCGGGGCGGACGATTTCAAAGCGGACTCCCCATTCATTAGATAGAGAGGATCGCCAAGATTTCGTGATCTGCTGCGGAA